ATAATAATATTATATTATATAATAAATAGAATCATTTATTAATAACAAATAAGAAATAAGAAAATTCAGAATTATATATAGTCATTTATTAATAACAAATAAGAAATAAGAAAATTCAGAATTATATATAGTATAATATAGTACTACATATAATCAGAGTCACTCAAATTAATAATTTAATTATTCCCAAATAAGGGAGGAGAATTTTATGAATCAACTTTTTGTACTCAATTCTTTTGTCGTTTTATGGCTTAAAATAGTCAATTCAGCCGTTGTGATCGGACTCTATTATGGATTTCTAAGCTCACTTTCCATAGGGCCATCTTATCTTTTCCTTATTCGAGCCCGAATTATGGAAGAAGGGCCCGAGACAGAAATAGCAGCAACAACCGGGTTTATTACGGGACAGTTCATGATGTTCATGTCTATCTATTATGTTCCCTTTCATTTGGCATTGATTAGACCGCATACAGTAACTGTCCTAACGGTACCGTATCTTTTTTTTAATTTCATACACAAAAATGACACATACTACTATTCGGATCCTGACTACTACAGGTTGAATTCAGAATACAAGAAGAATCAAAATTCAATACGCAATTTTCGAATTTACAAAGTATTCTTTAACCATCTTTTTTTTCAGTGCTTAAATCCGCTTCTTCTTCCAAATTCAATCTTTGGAAGAGTACTGAACATTTATCTGTTTCGATCCAACAATAAATTGGTATTATTAACTAGTAGTTTTGTTGGTTGGTTAATCGGTCACATCTTTTTGATGAAATGTATTGGATTGATATTAGCAGTCTGGTTACAGCAAAAAAATTCGATCAAATCGAAGCTAACTATGCTATTTAGTAAGTACACGCTGTTACTATTGCAAGATTATGCGGGTCAAATATTTGTTGTTTTTTCATTTGTTATCCTTGGCCACTGTTTAGGCAGAATACCCCAACCGTATTTTTATTCTACTGAAGAGAAGAAGAAGAGGGAAATGGGAATGGATGAAATCCATGAAAGCGATGTTGATTGGGAAAGGGAAGAAACTAAACAAGAACAAAAGAGATCCATCAAAGAAGATATTGCTAGTTATCTTTTTCCGAAAAAAGATAAGACTTTTGACAACATTGAGGACGATAATAATCTCTTTGAGGACGAGGATAATCTCTTTGAGGACGAGAATAAGCCGGAACAACTTTTTGTAACTACTCTTTTCGATTATAGAAAATGGGATATGCCGTGGCGATATATAAAAAACGATCACCTTGAAAAGGCCGTAAAAGATGAAAATTCACAATTTTATTTTCATATATGTCAAAGTGATGGAAAAAAACGAATATCTTTCACGTATCCACCCCATTTATCTACTTTTCTAAACCTAATGGAAGAAAAAATGGATCTCTTCACAAGAGATGAAATCGACTCTAATGATGATGATAATGAAATGTTTAATTCTTGGAGCTCAACTATTAAAGAAAAAAGAAAGAAACTAAGCGATGAATTTTTGAAAAGGGCAAAAGTTCTAGATAAGAAAAATAAGAAATCTAAAAAATTTCTTCCTGTGGATATATTAGAAAACCGAATTCGATTGTCTAAGGATGAGGAAGAAAAAGAATACTTAATTAAAATATATGATCCTTTTTTGGGTGGACGCGTTCGTGGACAACTCCAAAAAAGCTCTTCACCATTAACAACGAATTCTATTTGGATAAATAGGATTCATGGTCTCCTTCTTTCTAGTAATAGTAATGATCGAGAATTGGAACAAAAAATAGATCAATTTGATAGAAAATTATTATTAACTGAAATTGGTTTTTTTGTTAACTTAATCAGTAAATTTTCGGAAAAATCTGTCTCAAGTTTGAATTTTGACGGACTTTATTTATTTCCAGAACATGAACAAGTAGAAATTTTATGCGAAGAAAAAGAAAGAAAAAAAAAATTCTTAGTCGACGCGATTAGAACTGATGAGGACGACCAAACCATTTTTAATAAAAAATGTAGGGGAATAGACCAAATCCATAAAGAAGTTCCTAGATGGTCACACACCTTAGTCGACGAAGTGGAGCAACTGATGGGAACCGTAGCAAAGGATGCTGAGATTCGTTCCCCGGTAATCGAACGTCATGTCTATTTTGGTGAAACAGAGTCATTTTGGGGTGCTAAAAAGAAAGATACTGATAAGCCTAAAAATAAAAATATTGAAAATTCTAAAAATAGAGATATCGATAATAGTATTGAAAATTCTAAAAATAGAGATATCGATAATAGTAATGACAAAAAGGATGAGAATACTAATGACAAAAAGAAAGAAGAGGCTAAGGAGAAACCTACGGAATATGCTGTGGTATATTATTCACGCGAACCAGACTATTGCCGAGAACTAATCCGAGGATCTATGCGCAATCAAAGGCGTAAAACAGTGACTTCGAAATTTTTTCAGGGGAATGTCCATTCCCCCACTTTTATGGCGCTAAAAGACGTCTCCCAGGAACTCTTTGGCGATCTTTTCGAGGATATATACCTAAGTTTGAAAGAATGTTTCGGGAAACCTGCTACTGATACAGAAATTTTGGAATTGCAGCAACGGATAAGGAGACAAGCGGGCGAAGAAGAAGCGGAAGACAAATTCGACGCTGAAATGAGACTTAGAGAAATAGAAGAATCCTGGGAAAGCATTCTATATGGTCTAATAATTAGAAGTTTTGTATTACTAACGCAATCAATTCTGAGAAAATATATTGTATTACCTTCATTGATAATAACTAAAAATATCGTTCGTATCCTATTATTTCAAAATCCAGAATGGTCCGAAGATTTTAGGGATTTGAAAAAAGAAGTGCATATTAAATGCACCTACCAGGGCGTTCCGGTATCCCAGAACGAATTGCCAAAAAACTGGTTTAACGACGGTATTCAGATAAGGGTCTTATCTCCTTTTGTTCTGAAACCTTGGCACAATTCTAAGGCTAAGGTACGATCTACTGAAAAAAGAAAAGATCCACTGAAAAAAAAGAAAAAAAGAGCCACTGAAGATAGAAACTTCTGGTTTTTAACAGCTTATGGGACACTAACCGAATCGTACCTTGATTATCATATTCCAATCCCATTTTTTGGGTCTTTTTTTAAAAAAATTAAAAGACAATTGAAAAAATATTTGAAAAATCATTTTTTTCTAGTTCTTAAAGTTTTTAATGAAAGAAAAAAATGGTTTCGAACCATGTTAAATGAAATAGAAAACTGGAACATCGAAAGTCTTCTATTTGGGTTCAAAAAAATAGATAAATTGAGTGAAAGCAAAAAAATTTCACCAATCAGTAAGAATAATCCAATCATTGAGGAATCGCCCGTTATAATTGAATCTATTAATTGGACAAATTCTTCATTCACAGAAAAAAGGATAAAAGATCTTAATGTTAAAACAAAGACAATCAGAAAACAAATAGAAAAAATGACAGAAGAAAAAAAAGAGGGGATTATAACTTCAGAGATCAATTTGAATTCGAACAAAACTACATATGAGGCTAAAATATTAGAATTACAAAAAAATATTTTGCAATTACAAAGAAGAAATATTCGATTAATCCGTAAATCCTATTCTTTTTTCAAAATTTTCATGGAAAGAGTATACATAGATATTCTTTTATGTATCAGTAGTAATACTAGGATCCACGGACAACGTTTTGTTGATTTTCTTCTTGATTTTCTTCTTGATTTTCTTGAATCAAGAAACAAAATTGTAAATAAATCCATTTCAAAAAAAAAAAATGAAGAAAGAATTAATAAAACAAATCAAAGTATAATTCCATTTATGTCGATTATAGACAAATCTTGGAATATTACGAATATGAATTCAAAGAATTCATATGATGTATCTTCTTTGTCACAAGCATATGTTTTGTTTAAATTATCACAAATGCAAGTTCGGAATGGATATAAATATAAGTTAAGATCTATTTTTGAATCTCATGGAAGATCTTTTTTTCTTAAAAAAGAAATAAAGGATTATTTTTTGAAAATACAAGGAATTAATTCCAAATTAAGACATAAGAACCGTCCCGATTCTTTAATGAATCAATGGACAAACTGGTTAAAGGTTCATTATCAATATGATTTACCTCGGAGCACATGGTCGAGATTACTAGCACAAAACTGGAGGAATAGAATCAATGAACATCGTGTGGGTCAAAATAAAGATTTAGTTGAATATGATTCAACTGAAAAAACTCAATTAATTCTTTATAAAAAAGAACAAGAACAAGAAAAAGTAGAGTTATTAGAAAGAAAAAAAAAAATCCAAAAACAATATAGATATGATCTTTTCTCCTATCAACATATTAATTATGCGGATAAGAAAAAATCCTATATTTATGGATATAGATCACCATTCCGAGCAAACAAAAACCAAGCGATTTATTATAATTACAACAGGGAATTATTGGATATAAGTGTTGGTAGCTCTATCCAAAATTATCTAGCAGGAGATATGGAAAAAAATCTGAATAGAAAGTATTTTAATTGGATGGGAATGAATGTAGAAAGAAAAAAGAATTCCATACCGAATCCTCAATTACTGAATTCGAGATTTTGGTTCTTTTCTAAATTAAGGATACTTTTTGAGAAATACAAGGAGAATCCTTTTTATATCTCATCTATGTACCGCCTTTTTTCTGGAAATGAGAGAATTACTTATGAAAACAAGTTATTAAATGCAAGGCCTAAAGAAGGCCTTAAAACGACGCCTAAAGATATAAAGGGGCCGACGTCTAACAAAGAGCTTAAAATTAAATTCAAAAGCTCAAAATATTATCAACCAGTCTCCTATCATTCTCGTATGAATAAGATACATAAAAAATACAGGACCAACCTAAAGAGAGAACGGGATTTCTTACTAGAAAGGTATGTGGGTGTTTATTTGGACTGTGATATTTCCGTCCAAGAAACATTATTGAATAATTCCAACATATTTTTACTCCTGCTGAAAATGAAAAGATTAAAAAAATTTGTAATAACGTCTATTAAAAAGGGAGACCTAGATATGGACTATCTAACGCAGGTGACTAGTAGGGATTTTAGTTATACGGAATGTAGGGACACTAACGAATTGAAGAACAACCTAGTGTTTTTTATTGAACCTATTCGAATCTCTAGAAAAAACTACGAAGAATTTTTTATATATAAAACCACAACCGTATTGTTGAAGAAGAAGGATAAATTTTGGCCCGAAAAAAGTCGGGTTGATCAACAGATAACAGAAAAAAAAGATAAAAATCATTCTGATTTGCTTGTTCCCGAAAATCTTTTGTCCACCAGACGCCGCAGAGAGTTGAGAATTCTAATTTGTTTAGATCCTCCGAGTAGAAATACTGGGCCTAGAAACACAAGAAATCAGGTTTTGGCTAAAAATAAAGATCTTGATAGCGAAACAAAAAAATTAATGAATTTTAAATTCTTTCTTTGGCCAAATTATCGATTAGAAGATTTAGCTTGTATAAATCGCTATTGGTTTGATACGCATAATGGAACGCGTTTCAGTATATTAAGATTACATATGTACCCTCGATTGAAATAATCGAGATTTATGTTCTATTTATCTAAATTTTAGAATATTATATATATATATATAATATTCTAAAATTTAAATAAATAAACAGCTCTAGATCCGATAAGTAACAATACTTTTTTTTTCATATTTGTCATTTAGTTTAGTTTTAATTTTTCTTGATTGAATAAAAATGGAGATGGAAAACATCATGACAACTCGCAAAATAGTACGAAAAATACTAATAATAATTAAATTTGTGTTACAAATTTTAATTTTTATTATTACTATATTGTTTCCTTCAAAGTTCGTGAAAAAATAAGATAAAAAAATAAAAGGATTATTTTCAAAAAATTATCTTAGCCTACGGAATTGTTGATATGGTAGCAGATGCCGATTTTTTGTCACTATTTTTGTAAATAAATCAAATAACCCAACGGGGGGTCGGGGCGTATCTCCGACCGCGCGACTGAGCTCAGCTCAACAATATTATTTTTACTTTCCATTTTATTTCAATCTATCAAGGATAAAAATGCCAAAAAAATATATCAAAAACACCTTCGGGCGAGTCCGGGTGTTTTTCAAAGAAACCTTCGAGGGGATCTGGTTGTTTATAAGAGAAACCTTCGGGAGAGTCCGGTCGGTATTTTTCCGGCTTCAAATACTTTTCCGAGTGGAGACACACATGGTTGATTTGAAACAGGCTATAAAACGATTTGTATGGGTTTGGCAGCAAAGGATAACATTCTTTTGTTACAAGATAGAACAAATTTCTATTCTCTTGGTCTTTATTTTGAAGATTCTCTTGGTCTTTATTTTGAAGATTCTCTTGGTCTTGGTCTTTATTTTGACGAATGAAATTAGATTCTTTTGTTACCGGATAAAACAAATTTGGAATGAAATCAAGCGAATCTATAAAAATCCAGAGGGGTTCGATGATATTTTGATTCTCGTAGTCGTACAAATATTTGTATCTCTCTTAATAAAAGATATAATAATATTTTTGCATGTTTTGACTCGAGAATTGGTGTTTTTTTTTAAAAACCCACCCACTCTGAATGATTTCGATCTATTCATTCTATTTTCTATAGTTATCCTATTTATTGATCTTTTTAATTCGCCCAAAAAATAGGTAATCTCTCTTCTTTGTGAATTCTCATTCTTTTGTTTTTTTTCTAGGCTTTAGGAAAAAAAAAACAAAAGAATGAGAATCCTATTCCCCCAGTTTAGTTTTAGTTTAGATTCCATTTTATTGTTCCTAGCCAGTTCTGGGGGTATTACGAAGCGTTGTTTGGATATTTCGAAACAACGCCTACTAATATTTTCCTTCTATTTTATTGGAAGAAAAAAAAAAATAAGATTAAAAAAAAAATTTAGTCCAATCTTAATTGTAATTGAAGATGAAAATGAACGAATATATTTTTATCCCCAAAATGGGAGGAGGCAGAATATGGGAAAACTGGTCGCGGAAGTTGTTTTAGTAATAAAAATCGGCTTCCAAATATACTATATATTGTATCGTAATAAAAATCTGCTTCAAAATACTCTATTATGGTATTTATTATTTTTTATTAATTATGGCCTGTAAGTGGCACAACTTGAGAGAGGGGGCGAAGAAATCTCAGTAATCTTTTCGTAGGCGTTTGTCCCCGATCCAAGATCCAACCGGGGGAGCGAATTGATTATAAAAACATGAGGTTCCTTCTAAACCCAACAGGGGTGGCCATCCGCCCCCCTTATAGGGACCCGAAAGAAAGGATAGGCTCGGCCAAGAAAAAGAAATATAGTTAGATATATTTATTATATCTAATTTCGTAAAGGGTAGAAGGACGCGCCGCCCTATTAGGGGACATACAATGCATTACAAGCGTATGATCATTACGCTTCAACCGGGTTATTCTATGTTATTCTATTCCATCTCTTAGAATTTAGAACGAAAAGAAATTAAAAAAAATGAATAAAAAATTTTTAAAAATGTTTTTTTTATGTCTCTGTATCCCTTCGATAATAGAAACAGCTCAAAAGTTTTGGAAGGCTTTAAAAGATAAAATAAAGAATAAAGAAAACGAATTAAAAGATAAAGAAAAGAAATAGACAAAATCACACTAGATCTCACTGTCGACCTTAGCTTTTCTAAGGGACGAATCAACCCTCAATTGGAAGGGGTATTGAAAATGAATTGAAAGGAGGATTTATTATGGACTTTGGTGTTTTCCTGAACGTATGCCTGAACTTCTGCCGGAGACGGGGGAACCACACTTTTATCGTTAATCTTGGAAGGACAGTCAGAATTGATATTAAAAGGATTGTTCTTACTATAGGTCGTAGTCTTGGCTTTTTCTAAGTAAGGGGAACTTCCCTTTTGCAATATGAAAAGCCAATCATAATTGTGCTAAGATTCTGAATATAGTTCGTAGTGAAGAATTCTTTATTTGGAGGACTCTTCCAGTTCGAACTGGGGGTGGGGGTATTACGAAGCGTTGTTTGGATATTTCGAAACAACGCCTACTAAAATTTTCCTTCTATTTTATTGGAAGAAAAAATTGGATAAGATTAAATAAAAAATTTAGTCCAATCTTAATTGTAATTGAAGATGAAAATGAACGAATATATTTTTATCCCAAAAATTGGGTAGGAGGCACAAAACTATGATCCGGAAACTGGCCCAACTGCTCGCTCAAGTTCTTTTAGGAATCCAAATGTTCGTCAAACTACTCTATTATTGTATTTTTTATTTAATGTTAAGTTATTTATCATTATTTGCGTACTTTTACTTGCGCAAATTGTTTTTGTATGTCCTCGAATTAATGAAAAAATATTTTGATTTTGAAAATAAATCTTGATATTATATAATCATGGAAACAGCAACCCTAATTGCCATCTCTCTATCCGGTTTAATTGTTAGTTTTACTGGGTATGCCTTAATATACTGCTTTTGGGCAACCCTCTTTACAACTAAGAGATCCATTCGAAGAACACGGGGACTAGTCTTAGACTAAAAAACCCAACAGGGAAATCGAAGAAATCTCAGTAATCTTTTCGTAGGCGTTTGTCCCCGATCCAACCGGGGGTTTAGATTCCATTTTATGTCATCTCGTAAAGTAATAAAGAACAGATATTCCATTTTTGCTAAATCTATTCATGCGATTCGCTGAAGAATGAGAGCAAGGGATATTTGATAGAAAAAAAATAGGGAAATTCAAAATGCATGGCGTTGGGAATGAAGGAATGTCTACACTACCCGGATTGAATCAAATACAATTTGAAGGATTTTGTAGATTCATTGATCGGGGCTTAACAGAAGAACTTTTGAAGTTTCCAAAAGTGGAAGATACGGATCAAGAAATTGAATTTCAGTTATTTGTGGAAACATATCAATTGGTAGAACCCTCGATAAAAGAAAAAGATGCTGTATATGAATCACTTACATATTCCTCTGAATTCTATATATCCGCGGGATTAATTTGGAAAAACAGTAGTGCTATCCAAGAACAAATTATTTTTATTGGAAACATTCCTCTAATGAATTCTTTGGGAACTTCTATAGTAAATGGAATATACAGGGTTGTAATCAATCAAATATTACAAAGCCCTGGTATCTATTATCGTTCTGAATTGGACCATAACGGAATTTCAGTCTATACTGCGACAATAATATCAGATTGGGGAGGAAGATTAGAGTTAGAAATGGATAGAAAAGCAAGGATATGGGCTCGTGTAAGTAGGAAACAGAAAATATCTATTCTAGTTCTATCATCAGCTATGGGTTCGAATTTAAGCGAAATTCTTGAGAACGTTTGCTACCCTGAAATTTTCTTGTCTTTCCTCAATGAAAGGGAGGAGGAAAAAATAGGGTCAAAAGAAAATGCCATTTTAGAGTTTTATCGACAATTTGCTTGTGTAGGCGGAGATCCCATATTCCCTGAATCTTTATGTGAGGAATTACAAAAAAAATTTTTTCAACAAAGATGTGAATTAGGAGGAATTGGTCGGCGAAATATGAACCGAAGGCTGAATATTGATATACCCGAGAACAATCCATTTTTGTTACCGCGAGATATATTGACAGCTGCAGATCATTTGATTGGAATGAAATTTGGAATGGGTACACTTGACGATATGAATCATTTGAAAAATAAACGTATTCGTTCCGTAGCAGATCTCTTACAAGATCAATTTGGGTTGGCTCTCGTTCGTTTAGAAAATATAATTAGAGGAACTATATCTGGAGCAATTAGATATAAATGGATACCGACCCCTCAGAATTTAGTGACTTCAACTCCATTAACAACCACTTATGAATCTTTTTTTGGATTACACCCATTATCTCAAGTTTTAGATCGAACCAATCCGTTGACCCAACTAGTTCATGGGAGAAAATGGAGTTATTTGGGTCCTGGGGGATTGACGGGGCGAACTGCGAGTTTTCGGATACGGGATATCCATCCTAGTCACTATGGGCGCATTTGTCCAATTGACACCTCTGAAGGAATCAATGTCGGACTTATTGGATCCTTGGCAATTCACGCAAGGATTGGTCGTTGGGGGTCCATAGAAAGTCCATTTTATGAAATTTCAGAGAGATCAAAAAGAATACGAATGCTTTATTTATCACCAAGTAGAGATGAATACTATATGGTAGCGACGGGAAATTATTTAGCACTGAATCGAGATATTCAGGAGGAGCAGATTGTTCCAGCTCGATACCGTCAAGAATTTCTGACTATTGCATGGGAACAGGTTCATCTTCGAAGTATTTTTCCCTTTCAATATTTTTCTATTGGAGCTTCCCTCATTCCTTTTATCGAGCATAATGATGCGAATCGAGCTTTAATGAGTTCTAATATGCAACGTCAAGCAGTTCCTCTTTCTCGGTCCGAAAAGTGCATTGTTGGAACTGGATTGGAACGCCAAGTGGCCTTAGATTCAGGAGTTCCCGCTATAGCCGAACACGAGGGAAAGATCGTTTATAAGGATACTGACAAGATCGTTTTATTTGGAAATGGGAATGCTCTAAGCATTCCATTAATTATATATCAACGTTCCAACAAAAATACTTGCATGCATCAAAAATCCCAGGTTGAAAAAGGTAAATGCGTAAAAAGGGGACAAATTTTAGCAGATGGTGCTGCTACAGTTGGTGGGGAACTCGCTTTGGGAAAAAACGTATTAGTAGCTTATATGCCATGGGAAGGTTACAATTCTGAAGATGCTGTACTCATTAGTGAGCGTCTGGTCTATGAAGATATTTTTACTTCTTTTCATATACGGAAATATGAAATTCAGACTCATGTGACAAGCCACGGTCCTGAAAGAATCACTAATAAAATTCCGCATCTAGAAGCCCATTTACTCCGACATTTAGACAAAAATGGAATTGTCATTCTGGGATCTTGGGTAGAAACGGGCGATATTTTAGTGGGTAAATTAACGCCTCAAATGGAGAACGAATCCTCATATGCCCCGGAAGATAGATTATTACGAGCTATACTTGGAATTCAGGTATCCGCCTCAAAAGAAACTTGTCTAAAACTACCCATAGGTGGTAGGGGCCGAGTTATTGATGTGAGATGGATCCACAAAAAAGAAGCTTCTAGCGATCATCCAGAAACAATTCAAATATATATTTCACAGAAACGTGAAATCAAAGTAGGTGATAAAGTGGCCGGGAGACATGGAAATAAAGGTATCGTTTCAAAGATTTTGTCTAGACAGGATATGCCTTATTTGCAAGATGGAAGACCCGTTGATATGGTCTTCAATCCATTAGGGGTACCCTCACGAATGAATATAGGACAGCTATTGGAATGCTCACTCGGGTTAGCTGGGAGTAAGCTAAATAGACACTATCGAATAGCACCTTTTGATGAGAGATATGAACAAGAGGCTTCCAGAAAACTTGTGTTTTCTGAATTATATGAGGCCAGTAAAGAAACATCAAATCCATGGATATTTGAACCCGAGTATCCGGGAAAGAGCAGACTATTTGACGGAAGAACGGGGAATCCTTTTGAACAGCCTGTTATAATAGGAAAGCCTTATATCTTGAAATTAATTCATCAAGTTGATGATAAAATACATGGACGTTCCACCGGACATTATGCACTCGTTACACAACAACCTCTTAAAGGAAGGGCCAACCAAGGGGGACAACGGGTGGGCGAAATGGAGGTTTGGGCCCTCGAGGGATTCGGTGTTGCTCATATTTTACAAGAGATGCTGACTTATAAATCCGATCATATTAACGCTCGTCAAGAAGTACTCGAAACTACGATTAATGGAGGAACAATACCTAAACCTGTGGATGCTCCAGAATCTTTTCGATTGCTCGTTCGAGAACTACGATCTTTGGCTCTGGAACTGAATCATTTCCTTGTATCGGAGAAAGACTTCCAGATGCAAAGGAAGGAAGTTTAATTGGACTGAATCAGAAATAAATGGAATTCTATGATTGATCAGTATAAACATCAACACCTTCGAATTGGATCAGTTTCTCCTGAACAAATAAGTGCTTGGGCAAAAAAAATCCTACCTAATGGAGAAATAGTTGGGGAGGTAACAAAACCCTATACTCTTCATTACAAAACCAATAAGCCGGAAAAAGATGGATTATTTTGTGAAAGAATTTTTGGGCCTATAAAAAGTGGGATTTGTGCTTGTGGAAATTATCAAGTAATCGAAGATAAAAAAGACCAACCAAAATTTTGTGAACAATGCGGAGTAGAATTTGTTGATTCTCGGATACGTAGATATCAAATGGGGTATATAAAATTAGCATGTCCAGTGACTCATGTGTGGTATTTGAAACGTCTTCCTAGTTATATCGCGAGCCTTTTAGATAAACCTCTTAAAGAATTAGAAGGTCTAGTATACTGCGATGTGTGATTTGATAAAAATTATTATTGTACAGATTTCGAATGAGAAACTGTCATCCCATTCAATTAAATTGGGATGTCCCGTG